CTTACGAGAATAGAGTATGGTGTAGATCAACCAGAAGAAGTATGTATAAAAGTATTTGCTCCAAGGAGTAACCCTAGAATTCCGTCCGTTTTCTGGGTTTGGAAAAGTGCGGATTTTCAAGAACGGGAATCTTATGACATGTTGGGAATCTCTTATGAGAATCATCCACGACTGAAACGGATCTTAATGCCCGAAAGTTGGATAGGGTGGCCTTTACGTAAGGATTACATTGCCCCCAATTTTTATGAAATACAAGATGCTCATTGAATGCTAAGAAACTAATCTTCAGTTATACAACTTCGGATATTCAAGGAATATTTGTAGATTCTCTTCTAGCTCAAACAGAGTAATTGAGTGAGGTTTCATTCGTATTCTTATGGATAGGCTAGGCTAATAAATAAAAATAAATAAAAGACAATACATCATTGAGATTCTCGTTGAAGATACTTTTTTTTATTTCAGACGATCCGAGACAATAGGATGAACGACAAGGGTTCTGTACCGTGAACTTTGTATCGCGCACATCACTTAGATGAACTCTAGAGAGTCACATAGAAGGGAATGAAGAAAGGGAATTGGAATATGAAAGAGAATACAAAGAAATAAACGAAAAGGGATCGGATTCTATTTGGACTGTAGCTGAGAGGAGTCTTGGTTATTTCTATCCTTGAACTCCTCTAGACCAGACGGGCCTTTCAACCAACTAGCTTAATTAAATATGTATGAAGTATTAACATTCTTTTTGAATGTGAGGAGACACAGCGCGAACAAATAAAAAAGACGAGGAAAGATAATCAAATTTTTTCTTTTACTACATTAGAATATACTCTTTGCTCATCCAAAAATAGAAAATAAATACAAATACAAAATAGAAAAAAAAAATAAAGAGAGAGTTTACTTTCCGATACCTAGCTGGATAAGTATGTATTATGTCGATCCATATCAATTAATTTGTAGAGATGGTAAATACTCATACAAATTAATCATATGCCAGGAACCAGATTTGAACTGGTGACACGAGGATTTTCAGTCCTCTGCTCTACCAACTGAGCTATCCCGACCATTACCGGCACATTATCCTCATAATACTAGATGACTTCGGTATATGTCAATTAAAAACGAAAACAAAAAAAAAACGAAAAAGTATTAAAAGTCTCGAACGGGAATTTCTTGGATCTTCAAAAAAAAGACTTTGTAAATTTCAGTATGAGTAATGATATGGATTATGAATCATTCAAATGGGTATTCCTTGCTCAAGGATGCTTGTTGATTTGTACCTATATCATATATATATCACAATATATCACAAGACTTGTGATAAGAGAACAAAATTCTGCTCGGATACGCTTGTAAAATGGAAAAGAATAGGATGAATGAGAAAGATAAGGAACTTTGAACCACTAACAAAAAGGAAAGGATAGGATAAAATAAATAGATAGCAAACGGACTTTTGGGGGTTGGGGATAGAGGGACTTGAACCCTCACGATTTTTAAAGTCGACGGATTTTCCTCTTACTATAAATTTCATTGTTGTCGGTATTGATATTGACATGTAGAACGGGACTCTATCTTTATTCTCGTCCGATTAATCAGTTTTTCGAAAGATTTATCAGACTATGGAGTGAATGATTTGATTAATGAATATTCTATTCGATTTTTGCTTCAACTTGGAATCGATTCACAACAATTCTTTTTATTTTTCATATAAATTGATGTTGCATAGAAATAAAAAAATACGGATTTGGGTCGTCCTTTTTGAAATAGTTTTTCATTAGTATACCTCTTCATATAGGTTTATCTTTCATCCTTTCTGGAGTTTCGATATAAGGAATCCTTTACCAAGGCAAAGGGAGTCAACCCCATTTGTTAGAATAGCTTCCATTGAGTCTCTGCACCTATCCTTTTTTTATTATTTTATTCTCGCTTGCTGAACCTTTGTTTATTTTCGTAAAATAATAGGATTTGGCTCAGGATTGCCCGTTGTTCATTCCAGGGTTTCTCTGAATTTGAAAGTTATCACTTAGTAGGTTTCCATACCAAGGCTCAATCCAATCCAATTAAGTCCGTAGCGTCTACCAATTTCGCCATATCCCCTTTGTGTCTTGAGATTAGGATCTCATTATGATGCCCCTCCTTCCCCCTTTCTTTCATTTATTTATTTTCTTTCTTTTTATGCGAAACCCGTTGATTTTAGTCGATATAGATACCGATTCTTATATCGACGGGTCTTTACTTAATTTGATTTCTTGTTTATCTTTATCTTCTTTCGTCTCTATCCGAGACCCATATTTATTTGGTCCAATCAGAAACTATTTTATCATTTCTGTATTCGCAATTCAATATAGATGGATATTCCATAACATATATATGCCCCTCTTACTCGACTCTCATTTTTCTCAGGCAATTTGGTGGAATACTCGAACGGTCGATTCTTTTTTTCGTCTTAGCTTCCGCCTTTATGAATGAAAACAAAAGAAAGAGTCTCTCATTATGATCTGGA